GAAGAAAGAAAAAGAGAAGAAGAAAAAGAGACGAAGGAAAGAACGGAGAAAGAGCGAATACAGATAGCAGAGGCCTGGGATACCATTCCAGTTACACAAGTAATAAGAGGTTGCATGTTACTAACTCAATCTATTTTTAGAAAATATATTGTATTACCTTCATTGCTAATTGCAAAAAATAGTGGACGCATGTTCCTATTTCAATTTCCCGAATGGTTTGAGGATTTACAGGAATGGAATAGAGAGATGCATGTTAAATGTACCTATAATGGTGTTCCATTATCCGAAACAGAATTTCCGAAAAATTGGTTGACAGACGGTATTCAGATAAAAATCTTATTTCCTTTCCGTCTGAAACCTTGGCACAAATCGAAACTACGATCATCTAAGAAAGGTTTAATGAAAAAGAAAAAAGAAAAAGATGATTTTTGTTTTTTAACAGTTTGGGGAATGGAAACTGAACTTCCTTTTGGTTCGCCCCGAAAAGGACCTTCCTTTTTTAAACCCATTTTTAAGGAAATTGAAAAAAAAATTGGAAAATTTAAAAAGAAGTCTTCTCGAGTTCTAATAGTTTTTAAAAGAAAAATAAAATTACTTCTAAAAGTTTTAAAAGAAACAAAAGAATGGGTTATCGAAAGTGTTATTTTTATAAAAAAAATAATAAAAGAACTTTCAAAAATTCTGTTATTTCGATTAACAGGAAGAGAAGTATATGAATCAAGTGAAATTAAAGAAGAAAAAGATTCTATAATAAGCAATCAGCTAATTCACGAATCGTTTAGTGAAATTGCATCTACGAATTGGACAAATTCTTCATTAACAGAAAAAAAAATCAGGGATTTGACTACTAGAACAAGTACAATTCGAAATCAAATAGAAAGAATTATAAAAGAGAAAAAAAAAGTAACTCCAAGAATAAATAATATTAGTCTTAAAAAAACAAGTTATAATGCTAAAAGATTCGAAAAATGGCAAATATTCAAAAAAAGAAATGCTCAATTAATCTCTAAATTACCTCTTTTTTTGAAATTTTTCATTGAAAGAATCTACACAGATATATTTTTATGTATCATTAATATTCCCAGAATGAATACAGAACTTTTTCTTGAATCAACAAAAAAAATTATTGATAAATCCCTTTACAATAATGAAAGAAAACAAGAAAGAATTAATAAAATTAAGAAAAATCTAATTCCATTTATTTCGACTATAAAAAAGTCACTTGATAATATTAGTAATAGTCAAAAAAATTCACCTATTTTTTATGACTTATCCTACGTGTCACAAGCATATGTATTTTTCAAATTATCACAAATCCAAGTTAGTAACTCGTATAAATTAAGAGCTGTTCTTCAATCTCAAGGAATCCCCCCGCCTGAAATAAAGGATTCTTTTGAAACACAAGAAATGGTTGATTCGAAATTAGGGGATAAGAAACTTCCGAGTTATGAAATGAATCAATGGAAAAAGTGGTTAAGAGGATATTATCAATACAATTTATCTCAGAGCAGATGGTATAGATTAATACCAGAAAAATGGCGCAATACAGTTCATCAGCGTAAAAAGGAAAATTTTAGCAAAAGGCATTCATATGAAAAAGACCAATTAATTGATTTCAAAAAACAAAAACAAATTGAAGTATATTCATTATCTAATCAAAAAAGAAAAGAGAATTTGCAAAAATACTATAAATATGATCTTTTATCATATAAATTTCTTAATTATGAAAATAAAACGAAATACTTTTTTTATAGATCTCCGTTTCAAGGACGTAAGAAGCAAGAGATTTCTTTTTCTTATAACACGCATAAAGAAAATATACTGAGGAACATCCCTATCGATAATTATCTAGGAAAGGTCCATATTCTATATATGGAAAAAACGGTCGATAGAAAATATTTTGATTGGAACATTCTCAATTTTGATCTTAAACAAAAAGGCGATATTGAGGCCTGGGTCAGCAATGGGAATCAAAATACTCAAATAATTCCTAAAAAAGATCTTTTTTACCTTATGATTCCAGAAATCAATCCACCAAACTCCGACAAAGTATTTTTTGATTGGATGGGAATGAATGAAAAAATGCTAAAGTGTCGCATAGCGAATTTTGAACCTTGGTTCTTCCCAGAATTTGTGTTACTTTATAATGCATATAAAAGCAAACCTTGGTTTATACCAAGCAAATTACTTCTTTCAAATTTGAATAAAAATGAAAATAGTAGTGAAAATAAAAAAATAAATCAAAAGCAAAAAGGAAGTTTTTTGATACCATCGAATAAAAAGCATCGAAATCAAGGAGAAAAAGAACCCACAAGTCCAGGAAATCTTGGATCCGTTCTCTCACAACAAAAAGATAGTGAAGAAAATTATGCAAGATCAGACATGAAAAAGGGGAAAAAGAAAAAACAATACAAAAGCAGCGCGAGAGCAGAACTAGATTTCTTCCTGAAACGTTATTTACTTTTTCAATTGAGATGGGACGATACTTTGAATCAAAGACTGATCAATAATGTCAAGGTATATTGTCTCCTGCTTAGACTGATAGATCCAACCCAAATTACTATACCCTCGATTCAAAATAGAGAAATGAGCTTGGATATAATGCTCAGTGAGAAGAATTTAACTCTTAACCAATTGATGAAAAAGGGAATATTGATTATAGAACCCATTCGTCTGTTTGGAAAAAACGATGCACAATTTATTATGTATCAAACCATAGGTATTTCATTGGTTTATAAGAGTAAGCACCAAACTAATCAAAAATACCAAGAACAAAGATATATTTCTAAGAAGAATTTTGATGAAACTATTTCATCACACCAAAGAATAACTGAAAATAGAGACAAAAATCATTTGGATTTGCTTGTTCCTGAAAATATTTTCTCGTTTAGACGTCGTAGAAAGTTGAAAATTCTAAGTTGTTTTAATTCAAAGAATAGAAATGGTGAAGATAGAAATCCAGTATTTTGGAATGCAAAGGACGTAAAAGACAGCAGCCAAGTTTCGCATGACAGTAACCATTTTGATAGAGAGAAAAATCAATTAATGAAATTAAAGCTCTTTCTTTGGCCTAATTATCGATTAGAGGATTTAGCTTGTATGAATCGTTATTGGTTTGATACCAATAATGGCAGTCGTTTCAGTATGTTAAGAATACATCTGTATCCACGATTGAAATTTTGACATTTCGTGGATAATACACTTTTTCTATATATTCTATACCCTATATATATAATAGGGTATATCAAAGCAAACAAATACATAGATCACATGTCTTGTCTCACATTTCATTCTAATATCCAATAGGAAATGAATAATGTCTCGATTAGATCTCGAAATGAATCAACAGAACCTTCTTTGTTTTAGGTCTAAATTCTTCGATGCGAAAATGTACCAATCCTTTTCTATCCCTATCTAAATCCAATTTTCTATCCCTATCTAAATCCAATTAGAAATTGGATTAATTGATTTGAATTCAGAAAATTAGGAGTTCATAAAGAAATTTGGATTAGATTATTGTATCTACCAGATTCCAATTAATGGCATTATTATTACTGATCAATAAAATCCATATCTGTAAAAAAGGAAAGGGGATTTTTTTATGGTAACAAATTCATTCATTTCGGTTATTTCTCAAAAAGAAAACGAAGAAAACAGAGGGTCTGTTGAATTTCAAGTATTCAGTTTTACCACTAAGATAAGAAGACTTACTTCACATTTGGAATTGCACAAAAAAGACTCTTCATCCCAGAGAGGTTTGCGGAAAATTTTGGGAAAACGCCAACGACTGCTGGCCTATTTGTCAAAAAAAAATAGAAGACGCTATAAAGAATTAATTAGTGAGTTAAATATTCGAGAGATAAAAACTCGTTAATTTGAAGCGTGATACCATTTGAGCTTAGTCGTTTAAATTTTGATGAACTTCTTTTTACTTTCAGCAATGCATGGAAGAACGACTCGGGAAAAAACTTATGATTGCACCAACTACAAGAAAAGACCTCATGATAGTCAATATGGGCCCTCACCACCCATCAATGCATGGTGTTCTTCGACTGATTGTTACTCTCGATGGTGAAAATGTTATTGATTGTGAACCAATACTGGGTTATTTACATAGAGGGATGGAGAAAATTGCGGAAAATCGAACAATTATACAATATTTGCCTTATGTAACGCGTTGGGATTATTTAGCTACTATGTTCACAGAAGCAATAACCGTAAATGGACCCGAACAGCTAGGCAATATTCAAGTACCTAAAAGGGCTAGCTATATCAGAGCTATTATGTTGGAGTTAAGTCGTATCGCTTCTCATTTGTTATGGCTTGGCCCTTTTATGGCAGATATTGGGGCACAGACCCCTTTCTTCTATATTTTTCGAGAACGAGAGTTAATATATGACTTGTTCGAAGCTGCTACCGGTATGCGCATGATGCATAATTATTTTCGTATCGGAGGAGTAGCTGCTGATCTACCTCATGGCTGGATAGATAAATGTTTGGATTTTTGCGATTATTTTTTAACCGGGGTTGCTGAATATCAAAAGCTTATTACGCGGAATCCTATTTTTTTAGAACGAGTTGAAGGCGTAGGCATTATTGGCGCAGAAGAAGCACTAAATTGGGGTTTATCGGGCCCAATGCTACGAGCTTCTGGAATACAGTGGGATCTTCGTAAAATTGATCGTTATGAGTCTTACGACGAATTTGATTGGGAGATTCAATGGCAAAAAGAAGGGGATTCATTAGCTCGGTATTTAGTACGAATCAGTGAAATGACAGAATCCATAAAAATTATCCAACAGGCTCTGGAAGGAATTCCAGGGGGACCCTATGAGAATTTAGAAATTCGACGCTTTGGTAGAATAAAAGACCCTGAATGGAATGATTTTGACTATCGATTTATTAGTAAAAAACCTTCTCCAACTTTTGAATTGTCTAAGCAAGAACTTTATGTAAGAGTCGAAGCACCAAAAGGAGAATTGGGAATTTTTCTGATAGGA